GCAAGGAAAGTGCCAACCGATCGTTTACTTAAGTTTGAGCGAGTTTTCAAAGCACAAAAACGTATACATATGTCTGTTTTCAAAGCACAAAGAGTTCTTGATGAGATTCGATGGCGTTACTACGAAGAAACTGTTATGATACTGAACCTCATGCCTTATCGAGCATCTTATCCCATCTTAAAGTTGGTTTATTCAGCAGCAGCAAATGCTACTCATTATAGGGATTTCGACAAAGCGAATTTATTCATTACTAAAGCCGAAGTCAGTAGGAGTACTATTATGAAAAAATTTAGACCTCGGGCTCGAGGACGTAGTTTTCCCATAAAAAAAAGCATGTGTCATATAACAATTGTATTAAATATAGTAAAGAAATCTAAATAACCTTTAGATTCATCTAAGATTTCAATTCCCACTAAAAAAATATAGAATAGAAAAATATGGGACAAAAAATAAATCCACTCGGTTTCAGACTTGGTACAACCCAAAAACACCATTCCTTTTGGTTCGCACAACCAAAAAATTATTCTGAAGGTTTACAGGAAGATAAAAAAATAAGGAATTGTATCAAGAACTATATACAAAAGAATAGGAAAAAGGGCTCGAATAGAAAAATAGAATCAGACTCAAGTTCCGAAGTAATTACACATAATAGAAAAACGGACTCAGGTTCAAGTTCTGAAGTAATTACACGTATAGAAATTCAAAAAGAAATCGATACGATCCACGTCATAATCCATATTGGATTCCCTAATTTATTAAAGAAAAAAGGAGTAATCGAAGAATTAGAGAAAGATCTACAAAAGGAAATTCACTCTGTAAACCAAAGACTTAATATTTCTATCGAAAAAGTGAAAGAGCCTTATAGAGAACCTAACATTCTGGCAGAATATATAGCTTTCCAATTAAAAAATAGAGTTTCATTCCGAAAGGCAATGAAAAAAGCCATTGAATTAACTAAAAAAGCGGATATAAGGGGAGTCAAAGTCAAAATTGCGGGTCGTCTCGGAGGAAAAGAAATTGCACGTGCCGAATGCATCAAAAAGGGTAGACTCCCCCTCCAAACAATTCGCGCTAAAATTGATTATTGCTGCTATCCAATTCGAACTATCTATGGAGTATTAGGTGTAAAAATTTGGATATTCGTAGACGAAGAATAACTAATCTTCTCTTCGCATTCTGTCCAGTGATAGAATAAAAAATGACAAGAGATCTTTTTTCCTGAAATCCCTGAAAAAAACAAGAAATTCTACCTCTTTCTTTCTATAAGATTTAATGAAAATTGATAAATCATTTAATATAATTGCTATGCTTAGTGTGTGACTCGTTATTTTTTTTTTAAGAAAAAAACTTAGTAATTATAGAAAATTAACTAATAACCAACCTATTGCTTCGTATTGTCGAGATCCTAACTAAGAAACAGTCACTATATGAATAAATATCTCTATCATAAATGAGTGGATCTATCATATAGTTGTAGCAACTGCTTTTTCTCTAAAAAAGAAATGAGATTCTAGGTTGTGAAGGAAAACTAAAGGGATGCGGATAAAGGGAGGGATGATAGAAAGAAGGAAGAGGGATTAAGTAAGATATAGGATTCCAATATGTATGGTCTATGAATTGCATCATAAAAAGCAATGTGATAAAGCATCAATATAATAAAAAAAAATAGAGAATTAGAAATCGTAACGTAACTTGAAACAAGAACTAGAAATTTAAAGCAATAATAAAGAGCCATCCTGGTTAATAAAACTGAGAAAATTAACTGGGAAAGAAATTTTTTGGAAGCTCCATTGTGGAATTCAGACCTAACCATTCAAGGAGAGGCAGTGGGAACGACAGAACCTATGATTCCATAGGATTTTATTGAAAAGAATCCTAATACTTCATTGGGTAGGATGGCGGAACAAACCAAAAAAATTGTCTTATTTGGTAAGGTTATAAATTAACAAATAAGACAGAAAAGAGTAAATATTCGCCCGCGAAATCCTTTTTAAATTAGAATACTTTACCATTACCATTATTCAATAAGAGTAAAAATAAAGATATTTTAAGGATTACATCATCTATAAAATATAGAATTTAGATAATATAGACACACACATCTAGATATATTCTAGATCTTCTTTTTTTTTTGACTATAGATTTTTCGATTTTAACAAATTGAATAATAAATATAAAAAAAACCTAATTTTTTCTATTATTTATCTATTAATGTGGATCTCTCCCTAATATTTTTGAATATTATGGAATTAGAGAAATTTGCACGCTTTCTCATTTCATTCGCGAGGAGCTGGATGAGAAGAAACTCTCATGTCCAGTTTTGCAGTAGAGATGGAACTAAGAAAGAACCATCGACTATAACCCCAAAAGAACCAGATTTCGCAAACAACATAGAGGAAGAATGAAAGGAAAATCCTGCCGAGGCAATCGTATTTGTTTTGGTAGATATGCTCTTCAAGCACTTGAACCTGCTTGGATCACGGCGAGACAGATAGAAGCAGGACGAAGAGCAATAACACGATATGCACGTCGTGGTGGAAAAATATGGGTACGTATATTTCCCGACAAACCCGTTACACTAAGACCGACGGAAACACGTATGGGCTCAGGAAAGGGGTCCCCCGAATATTGGGTAGCCGTTGTTAAACCAGGTCGTATACTTTATGAAATGGGGGGGGTATCCGAAACTGTAGCTAGAGCAGCTATCTCCATAGCTGCCAGTAAAATGCCTATACGAAGTCAATTTATTCGATTAGAAATATAGAACCCCTAAAACTCAAAGGAGTATTGAAGATAAAAAAACGCCCTTTTTTTCTTTCTGAAAAGACAATATTTCTTTCATCCTTTTGCATTGAAATAACAAATGGAAATCAAAATAATATGATTCAACCTCAGACCCTTTTAAACGTAGCAGATAATAGTGGAGCTCGAAAATTGATGTGTATTCGAGTCATAGGAGCTGCAGGTAATCAGCGATATGCTCGTATTGGTGATGTTATTGTTGCTGTAATCAAAGACGCATTGCCCCGAATGCCCCTAGAAAGATCCGAAGTAATTCGAGCTGTAATTGTACGTACATGTAAAGAGTTCAAATGTGAAGACGGTATAATAATCCGCTATGATGACAACGCAGCGGTTATAATTGATCAAAAAGGAAATCCAAAAGGAACTCGAGTTTTTGGCGCGATTGCTGAGGAATTGAGAGAATTGAATTTTACCAAAATAGTTTCATTAGCTCCTGAAGTATTATAAATACTAGTAGGTGAAATTTAGATCAGAGAATAAATTTAGTAGTTAGTAGATTGTGTTTTACGTATATGTTTTAAAATTTAAAATGAAAAGCAAAAAAAAAGAAAACATGTTGATTATAGAACAATTTGGAGGAACCTAGAATTAGAGTCTTATGGGCAAGGACACTATTGCGGATTTACTAACCTCTATAAGAAACGCGGACATGAATAAAAAAGGAACAGTTCGAGTAATATCTACAAATATTACCGAAAACATTGTTAAAATACTTCTACGAGAGGGTTTTATTGAAAGTGTTCGGAAACATCAGGAACGTAACAGATATTTCTTGGTTTCAACTTTGCGACATCAAAAGAGAAAGACTAGAAAAGGAATATATAGAACAAGAACCTTTTTAAAGCGTATCAGCCGACCCGGCTTACGAATTTATACCAACTATCAAGGAATTCCTAAAGTTTTGGGTGGAATGGGAATTGCTATTCTTTCTACTTCTCGAGGGATAATGACAGATCGAGAGGCTCGACTAAACAGAATTGGGGGAGAAGTCTTATGTTATATATGGTAATCGCTCCGACTATAGTGCCCGAATTCTATCTCGACCTTCCTATTTTGAAAATAAAAATAGAAAAATAGGAGAAAAAAATATGACAGAAAAAAAAAATAGGAGAGAAAAAAAAAACCCGAGAGAAGCAAAAGTCACTTTCGAAGGTTTAGTTACGGAAGCCCTACCCAATGGAATGTTCCGCGTTCGGCTAGAGAATGACACCATCATCCTGGGCTATATTTCAGGAAAGATCCGCTCTAGTTCTATACGAATACTGATGGGGGATAGGGTCAAAATTGAAGTAAGTCGTTATGATTCCAGCAAGGGACGTATAATTTATAGACTTCCCCATAAAGATTCGAAGCGTATCGAAGACTCGAAAGATATCGAAGATTTGAAAGATAGCGAAGATTCAAAGGATTAGGGTTTTCTTTTTTCTAGGGTAATAAATTTGAAGTTCAAAAATTCAAGCGAAGAGACTTATTTTTTCCAAAATATTAGATTCATAGTTTAAGAAAGGATACGGAAATATGAAAATAAGAGCTTCCGTTCGTAAAATTTGTACAAAATGTCGACTGATTCGTAGGCGTGGACGAATTAGAGTCATTTGCTCTAATCCGAAGCATAAACAACGACAGGGGTAATCTTTCGAAAAAGAACTTTACTTTCTCTAAAATAAAAAAGTACCCGCGGAAATGTTCCAATTCTAAATAAAAGAATTTTAAATAATTAAAGTAAAGGGTATATTTTACCCGGAAACGGATATCTTTGTATCTTTTTTTCTTTTTGTTATTTCTAACTCATATTTATGAGATAATAAAATATGGCAAAAGCTATACCAAAAATAGGTTCACGTAAGAAAGTGCGTATTGGTTTACGTAGGAATGCACGTTTTAGTCTACGGAAAAGTGCACGTAGAATAACAAAAGGGGTTATTCATGTTCAAGCTAGTTTCAACAATACCATTATAACTGTTACGGACCCGCAAGGTCGGGTGGTTTTCTGGTCCTCCGCAGGTACTTGTGGATTCAAAAGCTCAAGAAAAGCATCACCCTATGCTGGTCAAAGAACAGCAGTAGATGCTATTCGTACAGTAGGTTTGCAACGAGCAGAAGTTATGGTAAAGGGCGCTGGTAGTGGAAGAGATGCCGCATTACGAGCCATTGCTAAAAGCGGTGTGCGATTAAGTTGTATACGCGATGTAACACCTATGCCGCATAATGGATGTCGACCGCCTAAAAAAAGACGCCTGTAAAAGAATTAATCCGTTTTCAAGAGAAATAAACGATTCAATGATCAAATAATAATACTAGTCTATTATGGTTCGAGAGGAGGTAGCAGGATCCACTCAAACACTACAGTGGAAGTGTGTTGAATCAAGAGTAGATAGTAAGCGTCTTTATTATGGTCGTTTCATTCTGTCCCCGCTTAAAAAAGGTCAAGCGGACACCGTCGGTATTGCCTTGCGAAGAGCTTTACTTGGAGAAATAGAAGGAGCATGTATCACACGGGCAAAATTTGGGAGCGTGCCACACGAATATTCTACAATAGCAGGTATTGAAGAATCCGTACAAGAAATTTTACTAAATTTGAAAGAAATTGTATTGAGAAGTAATCTCTATGGAGTTAGAGACGCATCAATTTGCGTCAAAGGTCCTAGGTACATAACTGCTCAAGATATAATCTTACCACCTTCCGTAGAAATCGTTGATACGGCACAACCTATAGCTAACTTGACAGAGCCCATTAATTTTTGTATTGAGTTACAGATAAAGAGAGATCGTGGATATCAGACAGAACTCAGAAAGAACTATCAAGATGGAAGTTATCCTATAGATGCTGTATCCATGCCTGTTCGAAATGTGAATTATAGTATTTTTTCTTGTGGGAATGGAAATGAAAAACACGAGATACTTTTTTTAGAAATATGGACTAATGGAAGTTTAACCCCTAAAGAAGCGCTTTATGAGGCTTCTCGTAATTTGATTGATTTATTCCTCCCTTTTCTACACGCGGAGGAAGAGGGAACGAGTTTCGAAGAAAATAAAAACAGGTTTACTCCGCCCCTTTTTACTTTTCAAAAAAGATTAACTAATCTAAAGAAAAACAAAAAAGGAATTCCATTGAATTGTATTTTTATTGATCAATTAGAATTGCCTTCTAGAACGTATAATTGTCTCAAAAGGGCCAATATACATACACTATTGGACCTTTTGAGTAAGACTGAAGAAGATCTTATGAGAATTGAAAATTTTCGTATGGAAGATAGAAAACAGATATGGGACACTCTAGAGAAGTATCTACCAATGGATTTACTTAAGAATAAGCTCTCGTTTTAAATCCATTACAATTTTTTGTTCTTCTTCTTTTTCGAGTTAGAATAAAAAGAAAAAAAGAAAACAATTTAGCATCTTTGGTACAATCTATATTTTCGCGAAATGGATCATAATAAAATGGATTTTAGGTATCTAGGGAAGATTCACTTGGAAGTAACTATTTCCTAGATACCTATGCACGGTACTTCACGGTTGAATGAATCAAAAAATACCTAAAAAAGACCTAAAGTTAAAGATTTATCAATGGGTAATGTTGCTCCAATACCTAACCAAAGAGCTACTGCAGTACCGATTAAAAAAACGGTCGTAGCTACTGGGCGACGAAAGGGATTTTGGAATTTATTCACATTCTCTAGAAAAGGTACTGTCAATAAGCCTGTTGGCACAGAAACCATTAAGAGAACGCCCAATAACTTATTGGGTACCGTACGGAGTATTTGAAATACGGGAAAGAAGTACCACTCAGGTAATATTTCCAGAGGAGTTGCAAATGGATCCGCCGGTTCACCAATCATTGATGGCTCGAGAACCGCTAAACCTACATTACATGCAATAGTACCTAGAATTACTACTGGAAAAATATATAAAAGATCATTGGGCCATGCGGGTTCCCCGTAATAATTATGTCCCATCCCTTTAGCTAATTTAGCTCTTAATACAGGATCATTTAAGTCTGGTTTCTTTGTTATTGGGATAGGCGAACTCTTTAGGATCCATCCCCCAAAGGAACCGGACATGAGAATTTATCATCATCCGGCTCGAGCAAGAATGAAAGAAATAAGACCGCGGAAGATCCATAATAGAATTATGGTATATAATGACTCAATGACTCTAGGCAAGAAAAGCTTTATCATATTATCTTTTCCGAAGTTGGATCTAGAACTACTCATTGAAAAGAATCCTATTCTTATGGGTAAATGCTCAATATCCAAGTGGGCTTACAAATTTGATCATGATCAATTGCTTTCTGGATTGTCTCATGTCTCTTGATTAGTTGGTGTTTATCCCCCCAATATCGCAAGTTTCTTACCTCCAAACAAAATATTTACTTGTTACTAATAAAAAATAAAAAAGTTTAGCCTACATTTTTCCTTAGATCCCTTCTTTTACTCCGATAGTATTGCGGATCACAATCGATGCAAAGAAAATGAATGCATTTCCATACTATAATAAAAAAGGGTAAGTGTAATATTGGATCATGTCACATGACTTATTCCATTTCTACTCTATGGGATCTTACGGAGCCTGTTCATGGATGACATGGTGGGGTATGATCATAGAAAATATTCTCCTCAAGTGAACCAGCCTATCCTTCCTAGGTAGGAGACTTACGTGTTGATTGGATGCGGAGACACCTTTGATTGTGAATTCTAATGTGGCAGATCCAATTCTTTATCTGCATGGCCAAACCAATAATTCAAGTCACACACTCCCATAATCCGCCTTTTTTTCTTTCGTAAAATTAACTTCAACTATTTGTATTGTATCAAAATACTTCGGAGTTGAAGAGAAGTATCCAAATGACATGGGTTATTGTAAAATAACACATGTTTGTAGCAATGAAATACGATAACCTACCCGATATGATATATGAGAATTCTAATTCTCTATAGATATGCCTTCCCTATAAAGGACCCGAAATACCTTGCTTACGTATCATTGGAAAGTGCATTAACATAAATACGGCAGTAAGCAGAGGCAGTACAAAGGTATGTAAACTATAAAAACGAGTCAAAGTGGATTGACCCACACTAGCACTTCCACGTAATAACTCCACTAAAGGCGATCCTATTACCGGAATGGCATCAGGTACACCTGTCACAATTTTGACTGCCCAATAACCAATTTGATCCCAAGGCAACGAATAACCAGTTACACCAAATGATGCAGTCAAAACAGCTAAAACCACACCTGTGACCCAAGTTAATTCGCGGGGTTTTTTAAACCCACCTGTGAGATACACACGAAATACATGCAGGATCATCATTAGAACCATCATACTTGCTGACCATCGATGAACTGATCGGATTAACCAACCAAAGTTGGCCTCGGTCATTATGTATTGAACCGAAGAAAAAGCCTCTGTAACCGTTGGGCGGTAGTAAAAAGTCATAGCAAAACCGGTAGCGACTTGTACTAGAAAACAAGTAAGTGTAATTCCCCCTAAACAATAAAATATGTTGACATGGGGAGGAACATATTTACTAGTTATATCATCTGCAATTGCCTGAATCTCAAGACGTTCCTCAAACCAATCATATACTTTATTGAGATAGGTAACTAACCCAAGCCCCCCCTCTAAGAGCCGTATATGAAAATTTCATCTCGTACGGCTCAAGCAGAAACACACAAATTTTCAACGAATATTAGAAAAAAAAAGTTCAAAACTTCATCAGCCACTGGATTGGGTCGATTTGCCTTGAAGATATGAAATAAGAAAAATTCGGAATATATTCTTTGTTATGATAATGCCAAAAAATCTCAAGTTGGCTCATCTGTCTTTCTTCCGTTCCCTTATGCCGGTCATTCGAGGCCTCTTGACTTTTCTCTTCCCTATTTTGGATTTGTTTTTTTTTGTGCGTAATCGTAATATAGAAATTATCTTGTTGCGATCCTATGAATCAGTTCAATTAAAACCTTAGATTCATACTAGAGCCACGATGATTGAGTCTCAAGCTAACCAAAAGGCAAGGGTTCTTCGAATAAGAACCACTTGATAATCATTTATGGAATCGGTGCAATGACTCGGCAAAATCGAGAGAAAAAAGTTGTCTTTTGGGCAAACAAAATTGGAAGGAAGAAAATTTCTTTTTTATTTTTATTTAAGAACTACTTGAATTTTTCAGTCTGGTTGCGAGGTCTTAATAGTGATTATGAATCATAGTTCCATTTTTTTTGATCCACTCTATCTATTTCGTGTTCCAGATACTAGAATAAATAATATCTGACGAATTAGAATCATCTTGATAGAGATAACAGGCCCTTTCTATGTATTATCAATAGGATCAATTCTAACAAGTCACACACTCATATTCCAGAGATACCGAAACAAAAAAATTCCGCGGTCGAACTACCATAATGTCTAGAAATATAGAGCTTAAACTAGAAAAGCTTTTTTGGATGGAAAAACTATGACTTCCTTTTTTTTTTTAGATTAGTAGAAACCTAATTGGTTAAAATTCCGTCCAGTAAAACAGAAGAATTATAAATTTCTAAAATGATAGATAGGAATATAGCGAATAAAGCCATTGCGACTCCCATAAAAGGAGTGGTCCCCCAACCCGGAGCTACTTTCCCATATTCCGAATTCAAGGGTTTCAATAAACTACCTGCACCAGTTCGTTTTGGCCTAGGTTTAGAACTATCTTCAACGGTTTGTGTAGCCATAAATTCTATTTCATCATTGGTGTTGACTTTGTATACTATTCCGTTGTAGTTGTAAATACACGATCTTTTCGTAGATCCATTGTAATCTTGAAATTCTATAAAAATGGAAACAGCAACTTTAGTCGCCATCTCCATATCTGGTTTACTTGTAAGCTTTACTGGGTATGCCTTATATACCGCGTTTGGGCAACCCTCTCAACAATTAAGAGATCCATTCGAAGAACACGGGGACTAATTGAAGTAAGAAGTCTACCAGATGGGTAGACTTCTTACTTCAATGAAATTATTTTATTCTTTTAGTTGGAGTTGGTGGAACCTTAGGTGGTTCTCGGAAAAAGATAGCGAAAAAAATTATCCCTAAAGTAGAAACTAAAAGGAACGTATAAACCAATGCTTCCATAGATTCGATCGTGGTTTATTTACAATTATAACTTCCACACCTATTCATTTGTCATTTGGGAGAATTTCCCATATAAAGAAAGAAAAAGAGTTAAAGAAAGGATGGGAGATGTTTCCCAAGCCAAATCAAAAAAGAGAGGTCAAAGATACCATAACAATGTGTATCAGACTGCCTGTTTCCTTGTAGTTGGATCTCCCACTTTTTGGAATGTTCCAAATTCCACTTGAGCATCCAAATCTGGATCAATACCAGCAAAAACATCTCGGAACAAGGTTCTAGCGCCATGCCAAATGTGTCCGAAAAAGAAGAGCAAAGCAAAGGTAGCATGACCAAAAGTGAACCAACCCCTTGGACTGCTGCGAAAAACACCATCTGATTTCAAAGTAGCTCGATCTAATTCAAAAATTTCCCCTAATTGAGAACGCCTCGCATATTTTTTTACAGTAGCAGGATCAGAATAACTTACTCCATTAAGTTCGCCACCATAGAACTCCACCGTTACCCCTACCTGTTCAACACTATATTTGGATTCTGCTCTTCTAAAAGGAACGTCCGCTCTCACAATTCCCTCTTCATCTACCAAAACAACTGGAAATGTTTCAAAAAAAGTAGGCATACGGCGTACAAAAAGCTCACGTCCTTCTTTATCTCTAAAAACGGGATGTCCTAACCAGCCAACAGCTATTCCATCCCCATTGTCCATTGAGCCCGCTCTGAATAATCCCCCTTTTGCCGGATTATTACCAATATAATCATAAAAGGCTAATTTTTCGGGAATTTTAGACCAAGCTTCTGATAAACTAAGATTTTCGGCTAAACCATTGCTAACTCTTCGATATATTTCTTGCTGAAAGTATCCCTGATCCCACTGATAACGAGTAGGCCCGAATAATTCGATTGGGGTCGTTGCTGACCCATACCACATAGTTCCAGCAACTACGAAAGCTGCAAAAAAAACAGCAGCGATACTACTGGAAAGTACAGTTTCAATATTGCCCATACGTAATCCTTTGTATAGACGTTGAGGCGGACGGACACTAAGATGGAATAAACCCGCTAATATACCCAACGTACCCGCAGCAATATGATGAGAAGCTATTCCCCCCGGAACAAAAGGATCAAAACCTTCTGCACCCCACGCTGGATTTACAGCTTGTACTTTTCCAGTTAGCCCATAAGGATCGGATACCCATATCCCAGGACCATACAAACCCGTTACATGAAATGCGCCAAAGCCAAAGCAAGCCACCCCTGCAAGAAATAAATGAATTCCAAAGATCTTGGGCAAATCTAAAGAGGGTTTTCCCGTCCGCTCATCAGAGAATATTTCTAGGTCCCAATATACCCAATGCCAGATCGCTGCCAAGAAACACAAACCAGAAAACACAATATGTGCACCTGCCACACCTTCATAACTCCAAATACCCGGATTTGTTACAGTTCCTCCTGAAATACTCCAACCACCCCAGGAATCCGTTATTCCTAAACGAGTCATGAAGGGAATGACGAACATACCTTGTCTCCACATTGGATCCAGAACAGGATCAGAGGGATCAAAAACTGCTAATTCGTATAAAGCCATCGAGCCAGCCCAACCAGAAACTAGAGCTGTGTGCATTATATGCACCGCAAGTAATCGACCCGGATCATTCAATACGACAGTATGAACACGATACCAAGGTAAACCCATGGAAATACCCCTTTAGCAAAGAAAAATAGACACGATGTCGCTTTATTTTATCGCATTGGAAAAGACTATCCATATCCTATGTACCTAACCCTTCTAGGGGATTCTGTGTCAGAAAGCGTTAATATTTATTTCATTTCATTAAAAATAAGAAGCCAATTCTGTTCATAAGAAGAAAGAGAAGCAGATCTATTCTATACTCGATAAGTGCCAATATGCAATGGGTAACTTGGCCAATTTTGAAAAATGAAGAATAGATCCCTACCCCTCTTTGTTTATCATTTGAATCGCCGATTCCTTTTTCTTTATTCAATCTGTCTTACCTTCTTTATACGTATAACCTTTCAATCTACGTATTAATATAATCTATACTATTCATATTAATAGAATCTATAGTATTCATATAGAATAAGAATAAAAATGAAGACAATAAACTGCGGATTCATTCTTTCTCTTCTATTCTTACGTTTCCATATTAAAGTGTAGTTTTCTTACTTAAATTTAATAATATTAATCTAATATGCCCATTGGTGTTCCAAAAGTACCTTACCGGATTCCCGGAGATGAAGAAGCGACTTGGGTTGACTTATACAATGTTATGTATCGAGAAAGGACACTTTTTTTAGGTCAAGAGATTCGTTGCGAGATCACGAATCATATTACAGGTCTCATGGTATATCTCAGTATAGAAGATGGACTTAGTGATATTTTTTTGTTTATAAACTCCCCAGGCGGGTGGCTAATCTCAGGAATGGCTATTTTTGATACGATGCAAACGGTGACACCAGATATATATACAATATGCCTTGGAATAGCCGCGTCCATGGCGTCCTTCATTCTACTTGGAGGAGAACCCACCAAGCGTATAGCATTCCCTCACGCGAGGATTATGCTTCACCAACCCGCTAGTGCTTATTATCGGGCAAGGACACCAGAATTTTTACTAGAAGTAGAAGAGTTACACAAAGTTCGCGAAATGATTACAAGGGTTTATGCACTAAGAACAGGCAAACCCTTTTGGGTTGTATCCGAAGACATGGAAAGGGATGTTTTTATGTCAGCAGACGAAGCCAAAGCTTATGGACTTGTCGATATTGTAGGGGATGAAATGATTGACGAGCACTGCGATACTGATCCAGTGTGGTTTCCGGAAATGTTTAAGGATTGGTAGTGTCCGTATTTCTTATAAAGTTATTTCAGACCCAAATTAGGGTTTTCTTCGATTTAATAGAAAATAGAAATAGAAAGACTTCATGATGATCAATCATCAGGTTAAGATGGATCTAAACCAATCCATTTTTTTCTATACACATACAACATGCCGACGGTTAAACAACTTATTAGAAACGCAAGACAGCCAATACGAAATGCTAGAAAAACGGCCGCGCTTAAAGGATGCCCTCAGCGTCGAGGAACATGTGCTAGGGTGTATGTGCGACTCGTTCAGATCATAACTTCAAACAAATAAAAAAAATTTGGAAGTATCCATGATTAGTACCAATGAATAGGATATAGCTTTTCCATCCTAGATTTCTATGGTATATGGAATTTTTGGTTTCCTTTGGTGCAAATCCAATTATCTAAATTGGAAATAAGAAGCAATTCCCCCATTGGTAGCAAATGGTTATCCATTAAGCGGAGGAAATAATAATAAAAAGGCTTATGCTCCTTTATCTTAAAAGAACGGACTAACAGGGTCAGCTACTTAGCCAACTTTCATAATTAAATACCGTCACTGTATGGATAACTCTTATTGTGAAAAGAGCTATTTACTCTATAATGGATAGGTAGAGCCAAAGAATGTGAACTATACAAGTTCACAATACCTTTTGATGAAAGAAAGGGCTCCGGTGTATAGAGAGGGCCTTACCGTTTAAAAGGGAACCATAGAAACGATGGAACCCACTATTTTTTTAGTATCATTAGAATTAATTTGTTATTTCGCATAGAAATAACTGAACGGAGTGTAATAAAAAATCGTGGTTGGGAAGGTTACTATAGCAAAAGCCATTGGAATTAATATTTTATATATCGGAATAATTAGTTTTGTTATTAATGGAAAAAAGGATGGCTAAAAGAAGAGAAATAATTAGTTATTCATTAAGGTTAATTTGATTCAATGACCAGAGTTCCGCGAGGATATATAGCCCGGAGACGACGAACAAAAATGCGTTCATTTGCCTCAAACTTTAGGGGGGCTCATTTAAGACTTAATCGAATGATTACCCAACAGGTAAAAAGAGCTTTTGTTTCCTCTCATCGAGATAGAGGTAGGCAAAAGAGGGATTTTCGTCGTTTGTGGATCACTCGGATAAACGCAGCAACGCGGATATATAAAGTATTTGATAGTTATAGTAAATTAATACACAACCTGTACAAGAAGAAATTGATTCTTAATCGTAAAATGCTTGCACAAGTAGCTGTATCAAATCCAAATAATCTTTACACGATTTCCAATAAAATAAAGATCATCAATTAAAGGGATAAATAAAGTAATATACTGGAATAATAAAAACCGAATTCCCGGAGAGGGAACTCCGGGAAGATACAATAAATTAAGATTAAGTGGTAGGAATCAACGAGCAGGATTACTTTCTTTATAATATATATAGGTCTGGGCCTTTCGAATAAAACATCAACAATCGGAACTTAAGTTCCGATTGTTGTTTCTTAAATTTTGGTTGTAGTTTCTTAAGTTTCGATTGGAATTGTACTTTTCCGTTAATTGAGGAATATGTCTATTTTTTCTAGGTCTAGAACCCGTAATTATTGAAATTGACTGGGCTTGAAATTGTTTTTCGTTCTCATAGTTACGAAACGGTAAGAAAGATAAAATACGAGCCTGTTTTATAGCAAGAGTAATTAATCGTTGTTGTTTCAAGGTTAATCTATTTATTCGTCTAGATAATATTTTTCCTTGTTCACTAATAAATCTATTAATTAAACTCATGTTTCTATAATCAATTCGATCTCCCGGGCCAATCCGAGGACGCCTACGAAAAGGTTGTTTAGATTTACGAAAAGGTTGTTTGAATTTACGAAAAGTTTGCTTGGATTTACGAAAGGTTTGCTTGGATTTATTAAAAGTGTGTTTGGATTTACGAAAGGGTTGCTTAGATTTAAGAAAAGGTTGTTTAGATGTATACATGATTTATTCCTTATTTAAAATTTTAAAATTGAACAAAAAAAATTCATTTATTTATTTTATTATTTTATGAATTTAGGATCCAGAAGAAGTAGTCTTTCTTTGATCCATATCTTATTTAATTAATCTTATAGTATATGAATACCCTCTATACATATGAAATAATATCTACCGGAAATCGGATGAGTTGATTTGTATTTTATACTATAGTTTTTTTTATATATTAAATATAAAGTTCTTGCTCTTTCTGTTTTTTGGAAAGATCGAACACACGATGGGTGTTCCTATTTCTTTATTTCGTGATGAGTCGTATGCTTGCGACAATAACGACAAAATTTTTTTAATTCTAATTGTCGGGGTGTATTGTGGCGATTCTTTTGAGTACTATATCTAGAAACCCCCGTCGATTCCTCATTGGCACCTTTTCGAACACAACTGCTGCATTCCAAAATAACCCTGATTCTAACATCTTTCCCCTTGGCCATGAACCGAACCTCCTTTTCTGTTTGGGTTGACTTAACTAAATTCTTCTACTTATTCTTTTATTCTTCTATTTTGAATCCGAAGAAGAAGAATAAAATCCATTAGAATCAATTTTTTGAATTCTTAAATTAAGTAATAAAAAATAAAGAAATAATTAAAGAATACAATCCTTGTCGAATTAGCAAAGATTTTGCTTCGAAACCCTTTCATTTAATTAGCCAGCCCAGCCTTTTTCTATGCTCTGATTTCTGAGGCCTGTTTAGCTTGGATACCACTTTAAATTGAATTTCTTTTTTTTTTTTCAAAATAGAATTTACCAAATTTTTCATAACTCTGAGGTTCAAGCCAATCCATCTTTTCTTTCTTTTTCCTTCCGATACTAAATAAAAGGATTAAAAAGGGTCCAATTTTGTCATGTCACAAAGAATTCTATTCCTCAATTAAAAAAAAGGGAATGACAAAGCATCTGGAAATAAACGATTAATTTCTATCAATAAACCTGCTAAAGCACCAAACCATAGAGTACTTAGCACGGGTGCTACAGAGAGATATGTTTTTATATCCCGCATTGAAAATCCTCCTTCCTTGTTGGAATACATATATGATCAGAAACTTTTGCCCAAGATTGTTATGCTATATATAAAATGAACCATATAGACGAAATTTTCTTATCCCTAAAAAATGACCCCTTCTTCCTATACATTACCAAGGAAAAGTAATCCTTCTTGTATAGGCGAAATTTTATTGGATTTTAGATGTATATAATTCCTTAATTATATGAGACCAAAAAGAAGAAATGACAGGAGGGTTCTATATAGATAGAGAAATAAGAATAAAATTACAATGTGGAAAAGAAGACAGGAATTGTGTACAATGGCATTGTATAACAATTTTGAAAAGGGATGTAGCGCAGCTTGGTAGCGCGTTTGTTTTGGGTACAAAATGTCACAGGTTCAAATCCTGTCATCCCTACCTATTACTTTTTTATTCTTTTTGGGCAGTAGCGAAGAGATCAATTGAAAGTAAAGTGGGTATAACTTGAATTTGTGGAGACTATACATACGTGAGATACGTTAGGAATAGAAAAATATTTTCTTTTTGAATGAATGAAAGCGCTCTTAGTTCAGTTCGGTAGAACGCGGGTCTCCAAAACCCGATGTCGTAGGTTCAAATCCTACAGAGCGTGATTCCATCTATCTTATGTCGAAGCAGAGTAAAATAATTTAACAAAACAAAATTGAATTGAAACTCGAATTTGACCTCCTCCAGACCAGAGAGGAGGTCCATAAAAAAATAAAAATTACTCAATCAAAGATCCAACTGATCCCCCCGCCTGTATTGCAAATATGCAGTCACGAATAATCCCGCTAAAGTAATAGGAATTAGGCCTAAGACGATTCCAAATAGAAAAACTTCAATCATTTCGATTTGTTCGAGGTGATAAAAAAAGAAGAGATACGATCTATCCCTAAATAGTACTCTAAATTATCCACGAATCTCAATGACCAAGAAAAAAATTCGTAATTTAGTGTGGAAAAGAGTTATAGAATACCAGGAATCTAAAAGAAAGATTTTTTTTTCTGACTTATTCAGTCAATTCAAATAAGACGTATCTTGTTCAAGCCAATAAATAGAGCTGGGGTTATAGTTAAAGCAGCTAGTAGAAAACCGAAATAACTAGTTAAAGTAAGCATGAAAGAATTAATTTCCTTTTATTTTTTTTACTACACTACATATGTTGGTAAAGCACTTACCTAAGTTATGGGAAATTCATAATTCATCAGTCAGTTATTTTAGAGAATACTAAAAAACAAGATAGAGTGAGATACGGAAGTGTAAAATAAAGTAGATTCATCAGATGATACATGAGTCCCTAATTCCGAATCAAGAGATTGTTATTGTTGTGGAATTTGTCAATTGAGTAAAGTAATAATATTAAGAACTAGATCATGTAATCCCATTGAAAAAATGGAATTCGATTTTCAGGGGAATTTTGGAATAAGAGATAAATAAACAATTGAATTTGAAAAAAAAAAATGTTTTGTATTTTGGATTATTTCTTTTTCAATAGGACCCTCTTTTTGGAGTGAACGGTCAAATATTCCACTATTCCTTTATTCCTTCTTATTTTAACTGTCTTATTTTAACTAATTGTATTCCATATGGAATAAGAGGAGAAGAAAAGCATTCCAGGACCCCCCCCTGAGGGCCCCTTAAAAAAAATAAAGCTCTTCCTTGAATTTACTTTATTTTTATTCCTTTTTTGAAC